TAAGTTAGCCGTGAATGGACTCTAACTCTAATGGCTGAGCTAGGTATAGATGCTTACCAACCTCAACATCCCGTGCAATTGAGATTTTTACGTTCCATATAGTTTGAGGAGACACAAGGTTCTAGAGGACCATATCAAAAGAATAAATTCAGATAAAATCTATCATCGGCTTGGCTTGCTTCCTATGGGTTTTGGGAAGTTTTGGAAGTTGTGAAGGTCTTCTAAGGTAACTATAGGGCTCGGGGGCCAGGCTAAGCGGAGGTCAACAGAAGGTCAACTCGCTTCAGAAGGCTGGAGGTAACCTAAGATTCCTAAATACAGGGGTCTCATGCATTCCAAGTAGCTGAAAAGTGGCAACTTGGATGTTTGAAAGACCCCGCCGGGTTCGCTCGGTTTTTTGAAGGTAAAAATGGTTTTGTAAAAAATAAAAAAACTGGAAAAGATAAAGAAAGGTTTGTTAAAGTAAGAATGGTTATGTAAAACTCGTAGACTAACTCACTCGTCTCGTTCATGTATTTACTCGCAGCATTCGCAGCAAACTCGCAGGCAGGAGAGACCTTGAGTCCAGGCCGTTGCATCACCCTCACCTCTGATTCGGTCAATAGAAAGACCAGCACAACTGCTAGTGCTAAGGTGTTTATCGGAGGGGTGGAGAGAGCAAAGAAGGCTTTGTAGTTGGATCTATTTATGCACTCACTGACCAGATGCTATCTCCAATCTCACTTTTTCTCATCGGTCAAAATCTGCGGTTCTTTAAGTTTATTCACTGTTGGTTCTCTAGTTGGCTGGCAAACGGAAACCGAGAGGGGAGAACGAATGGCTCAGGAATCGACTGGTTCCGAGCGGACTCGTGCAGCTGCTGCTTGGATTATCGTAGAATAAGAGGAGCCGTCTTAGGAAAGGAAATGACTAAACTTCAAAAAAAAGACAGATGCCGCCGCTGCGAGGCGAGGGAGTAACTTGTCTGGTCTTGTGGTGCACGTTACGAGAATGAAATGAGGCCCCAGCTCGACTCGAGACCTTCACTCCTTACAACTCCAATAGCGGCGCTGAGCGGCCGGAGATTGATTGAAAAGGCAGCCCAGCCAGCCCGCCTCTTTAGTGATTGTGATCAAGAGCACACACTGGACCTTACCCACTAATCATCATCTCATCTGGCGCGAAGCAAAAAGAGGGAAAAAAACCTTCCTTCCCAGCCCAGCCGCCCCCCCCCCCTAGCCGCCTACCTACTCGTGCTCGTAGCTCGATCGGAGGTCAAGAGCGTGGTCCGGCGGAAAAACAGAAGTCGTCCGTATCAAGTAATACGTGAATTGCTCAGTAGTGCTTCGCCACTACCGTAGCTGGCGGAAATAGCTTAATGGTAGAGCATAGCCTTGCCAAGGCTAAGGTTGAGGGTTCGAGTCCCTCCTTCCGCTCCTGGTGTTCGAACTAGTCATTAATGGTCGGCTTCATTGGTATCCTTTCGGTATGCCTTGCGAACATTTTCATTTTTAGCGCCTTCTCTTCTTTAGAGAAGCCAAACTCGAACGGATAGAGCAGATGGTCCAACTACATAACTTTTTCTTTTTTATTATTTTTATGGTCGTGCCTTGTGGCACGGCAGCACCCGTACTATTGAAATGGTTCGTCAGTAGAGATGTTCCCACGGGTGCCCCTTCTTCCAATGGTACTATAATTCCTATTCCTATCTCTTCATTCCCTCTTTTGGTCTATCTACATTCCAGGAAAATCATACGCTCCATGGACGGAGCAAAAAGTGGAGTCTTGGTCAGAGCAAGTCGCCCTATTCTATTACCAGACATAATTGGGAGAAGCTCATCCGAAACTAGAGCTAGAAAGGCCTTATTTTTTTTCGTTCCCGTTCTTCATTTCCGTCTTCTCGAATCCAAGGGGGACTTCTCATATTTAGAATCTTTCTGCGGTGTGCTCTGTTTACTATTCTTTCGTACTTTCCTCTTTTTAGCACGCGATAGGTCAGCGAAGCGTGAGCGGGCGCGGAGAAGGAAAGGCCAAACACTTCGGCCGAACGGAAATGAGCAACGACGAAATGACAAGATGAGGTGCTCCGGGCACCCCCATTTAGATTTAGAAAGAAGGGTCGAAGGTTTTGGGCCTCTAGCTTTCCCCGTCCCCCCTGAGTTGGGTGGTGCTTGTGTGGGGGGCGTGCCACCAGAAATCGGGCTTGAAGCTCTCGCCTTACCAAGGAGCCGACAGCTGATGGCTATGGCTGTTGGTCACGACTACTACCAAAAGGTTCCAATGAAGATGAATATTTCACATGGAGGAGTGTGCATCTGTATGTTGGGTGTTCTTCTGTCGTGCGACCCGGCGGCTTATGTGCGACCTGTGGCCCACGCCTCCTATTTGTTCAGGGCGGGCGGCGTGAACTCTGATTCGATCCGGGTATTCAATCCCGCCGCTGAGATGCTCAGTTGACTCCTTAACCTTGATAGGAAGATGGCTTATTCAAAAATTCGTGCATAAGGGTAAGGAACTTTGG